GAGCCGAATACCAATTAGATATATATCTTCTCTTTTTTTTTTTATAGATACTTAGCTAGATATAGAAGATCTTACATACAAAATAGAAGAGAAGACTCAAAAACTCAAGGCTTTCTATTCTTCTCTTGGATCCTCAATTCCTCTTAATGATCTTGAGGATTAGGACATTTTTTAGATCCGGTAGTTTCGGCCCATGGATCGAGCTAAGTATCACAACTTCTTCTACTCATCCTCTAGGACGAGGACGTCCTTTTCGTTTCGTGTTGCAATAGAAACTTATTCTATTAATTAATAATAGACGAGATTTGACGAAAAAAGTGATTCATATTAGAGAGTGGAAACAAATCTTGTCTTTTTTTGCGATGACAATTTGACACAACATGGGGCAACCCCTTCTTTAGGATTGAAAGGGGGGTTACGTCATATAGAGTGCTCCGGGTTCTCGCAAAAGGGATTCTTTCCCACTTCTTATTCGTTTTAATAGTTAAATGAGTTCATAATCCTAGTGATTGGATTTATATACCCAGTTTGATAGGAAATCAAATCTTTCTATTTTAACGATGTTTCAAATTAACACTCTCTCGCTATTATCGTTTCATCTAACATAGGCAAAAGAAACTCCGGGGAACAAGCGTGCTTAAATTCGATCTTGTCTAACAGATAATTAGAGTACAGGGGTGAGCTAACTAAATCAAGGGGTAGTTTTCTTAGTCCTATGCAAAATGCAGATGCAACGGATAATCGGACTGAAGTCCAAAATAGAAAATATATGAATAATAAAAGGAATAGAAAGAGAGGGGTTCGAGTTCTAGTTCCAGTAATGCGAGTCCTTTAGTCGGCGTCAGGAACATTGGGAATTGCCTCTTTTCGTTGATGACATCCTTTTAGTTAGGGATAGTAGGGCCAACTGTTCTATGTATTTTTATATTGACAATTTTGAAAATAAAAGATTTGGGCTTGGAAGTTGACAAAAACTTCTATCTTCACTATACTGAACAGTGACGCGGCAGCAGATATTCATTCAACTTGTATGTTTCCCCTTTGATTTGCAAGTTGACAAAAGTCAGTATGTTCACTATACTGAACAGTGACGCGGCAGCAGATATTCATTCAACTTGTATGTTTCCCCTTTGATTTGCAAGTTGACAAAAGTCTCTATATTCACTATACTGAATAGTGATCCGGGCCCCGGATATTGAAACTTGTTTGTTTTTTGCGAAGTTTAATTTAGACTTCGCACTTGATAAGAAAAGAACTCGTTCGATATTCCGTTTATGAGCTCTCGGTTTGTTCGGAGATTTTCAATTGAAAATTTCCGAACCTTTACCTTTACCCCCAAGCCAATTAATCTAGATTTGACTAAATGTCAATGGATCTCGAAGCTCGGTATACCGAGTGTTTCACATTTTTTTTTTATTTTAAAAAAGGACTTCTACTTATGAAGAACTCAATTGTGAATATGGGGAATAACACACCCCCAGCGCTGGAAAAAGCACTTAGTCGTATTATTAGTCGTATTAAACTTGAGATTCCGATTGATGAAAATACAGAGAGTCTGATTAAGGGGAATATAGAGGTTCCGATTGAGGAGAATACAGAGGTTCCGATTGATGAAAATAGAGAGATTCTGATCGAGGGGAATACAGAGGTTCCGATTGAGGAGAATACAGAGGTTCCGATTGATGAAAATAGAGAGATTCTGATCGAGGAGAATACAGAGGTTCCGATTGAGGAGAATACAGAGGTTCCGATTGATGAAAATAGAGAGATTCTGATCGAGGAGAATACAGAGGTTCCGATTGAGGAACCTTCATACGCGCATTTGTGGACTCTGTGCGAGAGTTGCGAGGCGTTGCATTTTAGGCAACATTTAAAGTTAGATATGAACATTTGTAACCAATGCGACTCTCATCTCAAAGTAAATAGTTCTGACAGAATTGACTTTTTGTTGGATTTGAATACTTTTTATTCTATGCATCAAGGCTTGACCTGCGTAGATCCCATTGAGTGGGATTCAGATGAAGCTCTTTTTCAAGAGAAATACTGGCAATCTGTACAAAACGAGGTTGCTAATAAGGAATGTTTTTCATCTGGGGTGGAGAAGGCCAAGGACCCCGAGAGATGGGATGGGAACGAGGAAAGGCCCCCGGATTCAGAAGATCAATGTAGGTACCAGCATTCCGATTGGGATTCGGATTCAGCCGACAAATATCGGCATAGACGTGCGTGGAGGTCCGCTTCGGGTTCGTATTCAGCAGCGGAATCTGGACATAGGTGTGCGTGGGGGTCCGCTTCGGGTTCGTATTCACCAGCTGAATCTAAACATAAGTGTACGTGGGGGTCCGCTTCGAGTTCGTATTCACCAGCTGAATCTACCCATAAGTGTGGGTACCATAATTTCACTTGGAATAGCCTTAAGTACAAGCTTAAGTTGTTAAGCGGTGATCCCGATTTCAATCCAGATACACAGACGTGTAAGGTGTTTCACGAGGCGTTTAGAAAATGGTACTCAAGGCAGAATAAGGAGTTTCACGAGCAAGTTAGAAAATGGCACTCAAGGCGGAATTCGGTTACGATCACGGAGGACGTTCTAGAGGAAAGGAGGCTGGTAGATTCTACAGTTCTTTTCTGTTTTGTACAATTTCTGCGCAACATCTGGCATGAAGAAAATCCGCTATTGGATCGGGTATTTGATAGGTCTAGGCGGGAGTCTTTGTGCCGGAACCTGAACCTGCTGACGTTTTATTTTTATTACTACGACTCTTCAGAATACAAATCTGAAGAGCACAAATCTGAAGACTCTTCAGAGCACGACTTTTCAGAGCACAAACCTGAAGACTCTTCAGAGCACGACTTTTCAGAGCACAAACCTGAAGACTCTTCAGTCTACAAATCTGAAGACTTTTCAGAATACAAATCTGAAGACTCTTCAGAATACAAATCTGAAGACTTTTCAGAGTACAAATCTGAAGACTTTTCAGAGCACAAACCTGAAGACTCTTCAGAGTACAAATCTGAAGACTCTTCAGAATACAAATCTGACGACTCTTCAGAGTACAAATCTGAAGGCTCTTCAGAATACAAATCTGAAGACTTTTCAGAATACAAATCTGACGACTCTTCAGAGCACAAACCTGAAGACTCTTCAGAGCACGACTTTTCAGAGCACAAACCTGAAGACTCTTCAGAGTACAAATCTGAAGACTCTTCAGAGCACAAGGCCAATTCTACAGAATCAGGGCTTTGGGAAAGGACAGCCCAAAAATCAGAGAAACAGGACGAAGACGAGAAGAAAAAGATTGAGTATCTAGGTCTAGAGAAGTATAAAGAGGAGCAAGAAGCCTTGGAAAATGTAGATGTAGAAGAAGATGACCCTTATCAAGACCGTATCTTTGATTATACAAAAGACACGGGATTGCCTGAAGCTATTCAAACAGGCAAAGGTCAGCTAAACGCTATTCCTTTAGTTTTTGGGGCTATGGAGTTTTGGTTTATGGGGGGTAGTATGGGATCCGTAGTAGGTGAGAGAATTGCCCGTTTAGTCGAATCTGCTAGCAATGCAGTTTTACCTCTGATTCTAGTGTGTGCTTCCGGGGGGGCGCGCATGCAAGAAGGAAGTTATAGCTTGATGCAAATGGCTAAAATATCTGGCACTTTGCATTATTTTCGCAAAGAGGCAAATAAAAAGATAAAATTACTCTACTTAGCACTCCTTGCATCTCCGACTACTGGTGGGGTGGTTGCTAGTTTTGGTATGTTGGGCGATCTCATTATTGGCGAACCCAACGCAACCATTGCATTTGCAGGTAAAAGAGTAATTGAGGAAACATTGAAGGTGCTAGTACCCGAAGGTTCACAAGAGGCTGAACCTCTATTCGAAGCGGGCGTACTCGATAAAATCGTACCGCGTACCCTCTTAAAGGGTGTTTTTACCCACTTATTTGAGTTGCACGCTTTTTTTCCTTTGAATCAAAATGCAATGAACAATCAAGTAAAGACTTGATTGTTCAAGGTACGCGATCCAATAAAAAATCGAGTAAGTTAGAGCCTTTAACATCTATTAACAAGAGAAAGCGACCTTCGGAGAAATGAAGCAAGGCAAAGAGAATTTCATGCTCTTTGTCTTGCGTATCTGGATAGAATTATCCATATAGAATTTCTAATTCAAACGTCCTTCTATATCTTTCAAGTGGCGAGAATCCTCATTCTTTTTATTAAGAATCTTTGTTGTTGAATTAGATTCTAGAAGATTTCTCGGGAATTTGAAAGAAACTCTTTCTTTCTTAATAAGAAATTCATTTCTTAAATGAAAATGAGAAGACAAGAACAAGAGAAGAAGAATATAATAAAAGAAAAAAAAAAGAAAAAGAATAATAATGAGAATCAAAATGAAAGTAGATTAGTATACATCTATCTCATTTAGAAATATGAATAAGTTCTTTTATTTCGTTCTACATTCCTTGCACTTATTATACATACCCACTTAATTATCCTTAGTAGAATTCTATATGAAATACGCATTAGAATTCTTCTAAGATTAAGATACCTTTCTAACATAAAAAATAGAACAATAACAGGGACAAATATTAGGTCAAAATAGTTAGGTAAAAATAGGAAATCGAGTCAGCCCATTCTATGACAACTCTCAATAACTTACCCTCCATTTTAGTGCCTTTAGTAGGCCTAGTATTTCCGGCATTTGCAATGGCTTCTTTATTTCTTCATGTTCAAAAAAACAAGATTTTGTAGATCCGATGGAGCAAAATCTTTTCGATTTTTTTTTTCAATTCAAGACTTAGATAAAAGATCTATTCTATTTATTAGAATAGAATATAAGATGTGGCTTTCCTCGAAGAGAAATGGCAGAAGTCTGTCTTGTGCATGTGCAAAGATGCTATATCGTTAAATGAATTCTAGTTTTTTTTACTTTGTTAATTTACAAAGTAACAAGTAAAATGAAATTGATTTAGGTTATTCTTACAATAAAAAAAGGAAACCGGGTCTAGTATGAGTTGTCGATCTGAAAATCTATGGCTAGAACTTATAGCGGGGTCTCGAAAAACAAGTAATTTTCTCTGGGCTCTTATCCTTTTTTTAGGTTCATTCGCATTCTTATTGGTTGGAACTTCCAGTTATCTTGGCAGAAATTTGATATCTTTATTTCCGTCTCAGCAAATTCTTTTTTTTCCCCAAGGGGTCGTGATGTCTTTCTATGGAATCGCGGGTCTCTTTATAAGCTCTTATTTGTGGTGCACAATTACATGGAATGTAGGTAGTGGTTATGATCGATTCGATAGAAAAGAAGGAATAGTGTGTATCTTTCGTTGGGGATTCCCCGGAAGAAACCGTCGTATCTTCCTACGATTCCTTATGAAAGATATTCAGTCCATCAGAATAGAAGCTAGAGAGGGTTTTTATGCTCGTCGTATCCTTTATATGGAAATCAGAGGTCAGGGGGCCATTCCCTTAACCCGTACTGCCGAGAATTGGACTCCACGCGAAATTGAGAAAAAGGCTGCTGAATTAGCCTATTTCTTGCGTGTCCCAATGGAAGTATTTTAAAATAACTGAACCGAAGAAATAGAAGACATCCTTTCGGCAGCAGGGAAGAAACGTATGGATGCTCTTTAGAAATCTTTTTTTCTATAGCATAACCTAATTGAAGTTTCTTCAAAATAAGCATTCATTAACAAATTCATGATGAAAAAATGAAAAAAAAAAAAACACCCACTCCCTTTCTATATCTTGCATCTATAGTCTTTTTACCCTGGTGGATCTCTCTCTCATTTAATAAAATTCTAGAATCTTGGGTTACTAATTGGTTGAATATCAGTCAATCCGAAACTTTTCTGAATGATATTCAAAAAAAAAGTGTTCTAAAAAAATTCATAGAATTAGAGGAACTCCTTCTCTTGGACGAAATGATAAAGGAATGCCCCAAACTAGATCTACAAAAGTGTCGTATAGGAATCCACAAAGAAACGATCCAATTGATGAATATGTACAATGATGATCGTATCCATACAATTTTGCACTTCTCGACAAATCTAATCTCTTTCGTTATTCTAAGTGTTTGTTCTATTCTGGGTAATGAAGAACTTGTTATTCTTAACTCTTGGATTAAAGAATCCTTCTCTAATTTAAGTGACACAACAAAAGCCTTTTGTCTTCTTTTATTAACTGATTTTTTGTTCGGATTACATTCGATCAGTGGTTGGGAATTCCTAATTAGCTCCGCCTTTCGATTTATTCATAACGATAACGATCAAATTAGATCTCTTCTTATTTGCCTTTGTCCAGTCCTTTTACATACCGTTTTTAACTATTGGGCCTTCTATTATTTAAACTGTCTATCCCCGTCACTTCTAGTGCTTTATGATTCAATGGTTAACGCTGACTGAAAAAAGATCTGATCCGACGATACAATTCCTATCCTTATTGCTTTGTACACAAAGCCGTATTTACCCCTTCTACCCCTCTGGGGTCCTATATTCCAGTAAACTACTCTGGTAAATAACAGAATCGTAGGTAGGAAACTCTACTAGTAACCCACCTAATTTTATTGTTGAAATTTTTAGATCAATGATTGGACCAGGCCCATGCAAACTAGAAAGACCCTTTCTTGGATAAAGGAAGAGATTACTCGATCCATTTCCGTATCGCTAATGCTATCTATAATAACTCATGCATCCGTTTCAAATGCATATCCCATTTTTGCGCAGCAAGGTTATGAAAATCCGCGAGAAGCGACTGGGCGTATTGTATGTGCGAATTGCCATTTAGCCAATAAGCCTGTGGATATTGAGGTTCCACAAACGGTACTTCCTGATACTGTATTTGAAGCAGTTGTTCGAATTCCTTATGATATGCAACTGAAACAAGTTCTCGCTAATGGTAAAAAAGGGGCTTTAAATGTGGGAGCTGTTCTTATTTTACCCGAGGGGTTTGAATTAGCCCCTCCTGATCGTATTTCGCCCGAGATGAAAGAAAAGATAGGCAATCTTCCTTTTCAGAGCTACCGCCCCACTCAAAAAAATATTCTTGTAATAGGTCCTGTTCCTGGTCAAAAATATAGTGAAATCGCCTTTCCTATTCTTTCCCCGAACCCCAATACTAATAAGGATGTTCATTTTTTAAAATATCCCATATATGTAGGCGGGAACAGGGGAAGGGGTCAGATTTATCCTGACGGGAGCAAGAGTAACAATACAGTTTCTAATGCTACAGCAGCGGGTATAGTAAGCAAAATCATACGAAAAGAAAGGGGGGGCTACGAAATAACCATAGCGGATGCATCGAACGGACGTCAAGTGGTTGATATTATCCCTCCAGGACCGGAACTTCTTGTTTCGGAGGGCGAGTCTATCAAAGTGGATCAACCATTAACAAGTAATCCTAATGTGGGTGGATTTGGTCAGGGGGATGCAGAAATAGTGCTTCAAGATCCATTACGTGTCCAAGGCCTTTTGTTCTTCTTGACATCTGTTCTTTTGGCACAAA